TGATCTTTGATGAGAGGTCAGATCCCAACAATATCAATCCATTTTATTCTATTTATTCCAAGGCAAGGATTCAACAATCACTTAGTCAAAATCAAGTAACTATTCGTACGTTGTTGAATAGGAATAAGGACTCTCAATCTTTGATAATTTTGTCATTATCTAATTGTTTTCGAATGGGTCCATTCAACGATGCAAAATATTACAATGTAATAAAAAAAGAATCAATGAAAAGAGATACTCTAATTCCAATTAGGAATTCGTTGGGGCCTTTAGGATTAGGAAGAGCCTCTAAAAGTAAGAATTTTGATTCATTTTACCATTTAATAACTTATAATCAGATCTCGGTAACTAAATATTTACAACTTGACAATTTAAAACAGACTTTTCAGGTACTTAAATATTATTTAATAGATGAAAATGGTAGAATTCATAATCCCGATCCATGCAGTAACACCGTTTTGAATCCATTCAATTTGAATTGGCGTTTTCTCCATCATAATTATTGTGAAGAAACATCTACAATAATTAGCCTTGGGCAGTTTATTTGTGAAAATGTATGTATAGCGAAAAACGGACCGCACCTAAAATCGGGTCAAGTTCTAATTGTTCAAATTGACTCTGTAGTAATAAGATCAGCTAAACCTTATTTGGCCACTCTGGGAGCAACTGTTCATGGTCATTATGGAGAAATCCTTTACGAAGGAGATACGTTAGTTACATTTATATATGAAAAGTCGAGATCTGGAGATATAACCCAAGGTCTTCCAAAAGTGGAACAAGTGTTAGAAGTTCGTTCGATTGATTCAATATCGATGAACCTAGAAAAGAGGATTGAGGGTTGGAACGAGCGCATAGCAAAAATTCTTGGAATTCCTTGGGGATTCTTGATTGGTGCTGAGCTAACTATAGTACAAAGTCGTATCTCTTTGGTTAATAAGATCCAAAAAGTTTATCGATCTCAGGGGGTGCAGATTCATAATCGGCATATAGAGATTATTGTGCGTCAAATAACATCAAAAGGGTTGGTTTCAGAAGATAGAATGTCTAATGTTTTTTCACCCGGAGAACTAATTGAATTGTTGCGGGCGGAACGAACAGGGCGTGCTTTGGAAGAAGCAATCTGTTACCGAGCCATCTTATTGGGAATAACGAAAGCATCTCTAAATACTCAAAGTTTCATATCCGAAGCGAGTTTTCAAGAAACTGCTAGAGTTTTAGCAAAAGCCGCTCTCCGGGGTCGTATCGATTGGTTGAAAGGTCTGAAAGAGAACGTTGTTCTCGGGGGGATGGTACCCGTTGGTACTGGATTCAAAGGATTAGTACAACGTTCAAGGCAACTTAACAACATTCCTTTGGAAAAAAAAAGAATGATTTATTCGAGGTGAAAATGAGAGATATGTTGTTCTACCACAGAGAATTATTTGATTTTTTCATTTCAAAGAATTTATACGATACACCCAAACAATCATTGCGAGGATTTAATGATTCCTAAGAGCAGATTCTTAACTATTTTCGGTCATTTTTTTTTATTTGGTAATAGTAATAAAGATAATAACAAATAGAATAGAAATAAATTAATGGCTTGAATCATGTATCAACGGCTAATATCTGTTAGAGGTAGAAAAGAAGGTTCCATCGGAACAATTATTTATTTCTATTTCAGGGTACCTCGTCTCTTTTTTTTTTTTAAAAAAAAAAGAGAGGAAGTGTGGGGAGAGAAATGACAAGAAGATATTGGAACATCAATTTGGAAGAGATGATGGAAGCAGGAGTTCATTTTGGTCATGGTACTAGTAAATGGAATCCTAGAATGGCACCTTATATCTCTTCAAAGCGTAAAGGTATTCATATTATAAATCTTATTAGAACCGCTCGTTTTTTATCAGAAGCTTGTAATTTAGTTTTTGATGCAGCAAGTAGGGGAAAACAATTCTTAATTGTTGGTACCAAAAATAAAGCAGCTGATTCAGTAGCACGAGCTGCAATAAGGGCTCGTTGTCATTATGTTAATAATAAATGGCTCGGTGGTATGTTGACGAATTGGTATACTACGGAAACGATACTTCATAAGTTCAGGGACTTGAGAACGGAACAAAAGATAGAGAGACTCAACCGTCTTCCGAAACGAGATTCGGCTATGTTGAAGAGACAATTATCTCACTTGCAAACATATCTGGGCGGGATTAAATATATGATGGGATTACCAGATATTGTAATAATCGTTGATCAGCAAGAAGAATATACGGCTCTTCGAGAATGTATCATTTTGGGAATTCCAACGATTTGTTTAATCGATACAAATTGTGACCCCGATCTCGCAGATATTTCGATTCCAGCAAATGATGACGCTATAGCTTCAATCCGATTAATTCTTAACAAATTAGTATTTGCAATTTGTGAGGGTCGTTCTAGCTATATACGAAATACGTGATTAATAATAAGATAAATAAATTATTTTTGGAACTCCATTTTTGTAACTCCATGGATTTATGAAATCGGTTACGATTTTTTAATCGCGCAAAAGAGATACAAGTAACTTAGGGGTATTATGTGATTAGTTGATATCAAAAATATATAATTCAAGTAGGCAAGTCAAAAATAGATGGTTGAATCAAAATAATTCTTTTTTTTTAAGTTCTATTTCTTTCAGAGGGCAATATGAATGTTCTATTATGTTCTATCAACACACTAAAAGGGTTATACGATATATCTGGTGTGGAAGTTGGCCAACATTTGTATTGGCAAATAGGAGGTTTTCAAGTCCATGCCCAAGTACTTATTACTTCTTGGGTTGTAATTGCTATCTTATTAGGTTCAGCCATTATAGCTGTTCGTAATCCACAAACCATTCCTACTGACAGTCAGAATTTCTTCGAATATGTCCTTGAATTCATTCGAGACGTGAGCAAAACTCAGATTGGAGAAGAATACGGTCCATGGGTTTCCTTTATTGGAACTTTGTTTCTATTTATTTTTGTTTCGAATTGGTCAGGTGCTCTTTTACCTTGGAAAATCATACAGTTACCTCATGGGGAATTAGCCGCACCTACAAATGATATAAATACTACCGTTGCTTTAGCTTTACTCACGTCAGTAGCATATTTCTATGCGGGTCTTACCAAAAAAGGATTAGGTTATTTCGATAAATACATTCAACCAACTCCAATCCTTTTACCCATTAATATCTTAGAAGATTTTACAAAACCCTTATCACTTAGTTTTCGACTTTTCGGAAATATATTAGCTGATGAATTAGTAGTTGTTGTTCTTGTTTCTTTAGTACCTTCAGTGGTTCCTATACCTGTCATGTTACTTGGATTATTTACAAGCGGTATTCAAGCTCTTATTTTTGCAACTTTAGCTGCGGCTTATATAGGCGAATCCATGGAGGGTCATCATTGACTAGTTTTCGAAATAGGCTTTTTTTAGCTTAAGACTTACGCAATATATGCGCGGATCAAGATAATCTGCTTAGGGAACATAACATAATATATAAATCAATTATATAATAAAAATTATAACAAATTATATTATATAATATATTCTATAATATAAATAAGATATATACGATCTAGAGAGGAATAGTAAAAAAAGCTTAAGATCTTAGAGATATTAGGGAGTTGTAACAAACAGGGAAGTAAAAAAAAGGAAAGAGATCTAAAAGATCTTTTTCCTAAAATTCCAGTTAGGTCCATTTATACCCCCTCCAATGAATATTCTCTTTATATTGTTTTGTTCATTTAATTCCAATATTTAACATTATTAGCTATTAGTAATCATAATCTGAATAATGATTTGGATACTATTACTTATAGTATTATGGCGTGCTATTCTTTAAAAAGATGTTATTGTTATATAGAATGATGCCCATTCAAGTTGATTTCATCCAATTCAACGATTGACCAAAAGATGATTTTAATAAATAATAAATTACATTAACTTAGATCAATCAAATACTACTATTTCGATGTAATGATTCGATCTAAGGAATTTGTCCATGTAGATTGATTGTTCCCATGTAGTCGAATAAAAAAAGAAAAATCTATAAAAAAAAAGTTCAATTTATAAAAAAAAAAATGGATTAAGGAGATGCCGAACTAGATGTATGTAATCTAATTGCTATAAGACAACTCTTGTGAATCTTTCGAAGAATTATTCTAGAATCCGATTGAATGTAAGATATGAATAGTTGATTTACGTTATGGAAGAAACACATGTATATGTGATATTAGATATTAATTAGTTATATATGAAGTAAAAATATATCTAATTAATATAATATCTAATACTGTGAATTTAGATAGGGATTCCAATAGAAGTCCTTCCCTTTCGTTTGTAATTGTGAATGAAATATTTATTCAATGAATAAAGTGAATATTGAATGAATAAATAGATTTAATCAAGAAAAAAAAACTAAAAATTGGAATGGTTTTGAAAAAAGAAAGAAATGGAAGAAAAAAAGTCATATGGATTCAAAAAAATTATGTGACTAGAAACTAAAAAAGAAATATGGAAGTAGTTCTAATGATTCAATAATATTATTACTTCAATTCAGAGTTCTTAGTTCCTTCGACTGTATAGATCTTAGCGATGGAATAATTAAGTCATAATTTCTTTGTTGATCGTATCATTAACTATTTACTTATTTTGGTGTGAGGAACTTATCATGAATCCACTGATTTCTGCCGCTTCCGTTATTGCTGCTGGATTGGCCGTCGGTCTTGCTTCTATTGGACCTGGGGTTGGTCAAGGTACTGCTGCGGGCCAAGCTGTAGAAGGGATCGCGAGACAGCCCGAGGCGGAGGGAAAAATACGAGGTACTTTATTGCTTAGTTTGGCTTTTATGGAAGCTTTAACAATTTATGGACTGGTTGTAGCCTTAGCGCTTTTATTTGCGAATCCCTTTGTTTAATCCTATAACAATACCTATTTTTTCTTAGGTTATTTCCTTGGACTTACCACTCCCGCTTTTTCGAATTATATTAAGATTTCAGTCCTAC